AGATATCATGATTGAAAGATCTCATTATATTCAGAAAATTCCATTATATGTTATGTGAAATCTATAAAACCCTTTGGTGGTTCGGTTCATATTTCCTTTTTTTGAATCCTCTCATTTTATTCAAGTAATTGGTAATTGTTCGTTCATAGAATTCATAGAATAAATATGCTAATACTATTTCAGTTTGAACTTATAAACTGAAGCTATTATTACTATTCTAAATAGAAATTATTCTAAATGGAAATTCTTATTACTATCCCTATCTATTTAATTCTTTACTATTTCATTTTTCATTGGTTAATTGGAATTAATATATTAGAATTCTATTTCCTATTTTTTATTATTCTTTTTTATATTTAGTATTTTTAATATTTGCGAAAAGAAAAAAAAAAAGAGATCGTTGGAACAATCCATATTCGTGATGCAACTGTTGTTACATTAGATCCCCCCAAGAGTTCTTTCCTTATGGAACTACAATACAAAACAAAGATGGGATTCTTTAATATGGAAGGAAAGAATATAGAACCTAAAAGGGTAATAGAAGTTGCTCTTCTTTGAATCGAGTTGGCCCGAAATCAAATTCAAATAAAGAAAGAAAATAAAAATCAAATGAAAATATTCAATAATTTGAAATCTTTTGAAAAAGTCAAGGTTTTCTTTTTTTTTTTTTAGTGTCCGTCTATAATGACTTATGAATCAAGAACTTTCAATTGGAACTAAACGAATTCTTTAAATTAGTTTTTCTTACCGTCGTATCTGGATTGAGACTTAGGTAAATGTTTTATTCATATATGTAGATGTAGTAAAAGAACATATCTAATTTAGCTCTTTCATGCCTATTCTAACTAGTTATTTTGGTTTTTTACTGGCTGCTTCAACTATAACCCCAGCTCTATTTATTGGTTTGAACAAGATACGACTTATTTGAAATGAATGAAATGAAATAAACAATTTACAAAAATCAAAATCAAAGTCTTTCAGAATATTTCATTTCAGGTATTCTATGGTTCCTTCCCGCGTCAATTGCCAATTCCTGGTCATTGAGATTCACGGATAATTCAGATTAATATTTAGGGATAGATCTTACCTCTCTTTTTATTCCCTAAAACAAATCGAAATGATTGAAGTTTTTCTATTTGGAATCGTCTTAGGTCTAATTCCTATTACTTTAACAGGATTATTTGTAACTGCATATTTACAATACAGGCGCGGTGATCAGTTGGACCTTTGATTGAGTAACATCTCTTTTTTTGATTGACCTCCTCCTTGTAGGAGGTCAAATTTGAGTTGCAATTCTACTTTGTTTTGTTAAGTTATTTCATTGTAATTCGACATAACATAAACGGAATCACGCTCTGTAGGATTTGAACCTACGACATCGGGTTTTGGAGACCCGCGTTCTACCGAACTGAACTAAGAGCGCTTTCTTATATCCTATAACAGTAGATACGATTGTAAAGAAGTAAAGAAAAGGATTTTTTTACCCCCGAGGGGGCCTTGTGTACATATAGTATGTACAAAGGAAAGATTATGTCCAAATTTTCCCGACCTTACTCAATGAATCCCTCGTAACTGTCCATAGGAGAAAGAATAGGTAGGGATGACAGGATTTGAACCCGTGACATTTTGTACCCAAAACAAACGCGCTACCAAGCTGCGCTACATCCCTTTGAAAAATTGTTGTACAGTGTCATTGTATAAAATCCATGTCTTGTTTTCCACATCCTTCTTTTTTGCTCTACCTATATAGATAGGTAGAGAGTGTTCTTGTCATTCTTTTTTTTAGGGGGCAGCAAAATTTCATCTGCTGGGTCATTGTACATACGCATTTTAGTTAGTAATTCCTAATTCTAATTTCATTTCGAGCAAAAACAAATGATCTTGAACTAAAAGATCGGGTTATCTATGATTTATGTATTAGAATATCGAACTAGGACTATATATGTATTACAATATACAATACAAATAAAGAATTAAAATAAATAAGAAAAAAGAATCTAAAATCAAAGAAGAAGGAGGATTTTCAATGCAAGATATAAAAACATATCTCTCAACGGCACCTGTGCTAACCACTCTATGGTTTGGGTCTTTAGCAGGTCTATTGATAGAAATTAATCGTTTATTTCCAGATGCCTTGTCATTCCCCTTTTTTTAATCCTGATTGAATTCTTGTATTGATCTGTGAAGAAATGAAGAAGATTTGAGATAAAATTCTACGTAACATGGCTCCAATTTCGCTCCCTTTTTCTTTCCTATCCTAAAAAAAGAAGAAAGAGAAAGAAAAAGTGTATCGAACCTCAGTAAAAATACAGTGAATCTACGATAGAATTTGGGGGAAAAGAAATGGAAATGTGGATCCAGTCTAGGGGCGGTTCCCCGAGATTCTAACATAGAAAGAAGAAAATCCTGAGATTAGGATAGGAATAATCCATAGTTAGAAAAAATTGTATTAATTAATTATTATGATATTCTTAATATTCTTCTATTAATGAATATGACTCTCTTTCTTTATAGTTCTAGTAATTCATAGTAATTAGATTTTAGATTCTAGTACTTCGAAGTCATTCGAATTCTCATAATTCGAAAAAGAAAATATTTACAAATTCCATTTCTAGTTAGTAACTTTTATTAATATAGATATAGAATATAGATTCTTTTTTTATTTTCTTTTTATTTGGTTCGGATCAAAAAGGAAATGAGGAGAGTTCTAAAGTGAAGTCGATCCAAAATGAAAAGGAGGTTCATGGCCAAGGGTAAAGATATCAGAATTATAGTGATTTTGGAATGTACCTGTTGTGTTCGAAAGGGTGTCAATAAAGAATCGCCGGGCATTTCTAGATATATTACTCAAAAGAATCGACACAATACACCCAATCGATTAGAATTTAGAAAATTTTGTCGCTATTGTCAAAAGTATACGATTCATGGGGAAATAAAGAAATAGATGGAACAGAGTGCGTGTGTGATTTTTCCAAGTAGCGGGAAGAGTAAGAACTTTACATCTTAACATATATAATACAAACCAAATCCTATTTTGGTCGAATCTTAAATGAATAAGAAAAAAATAGAATTCTATTTTCTAGATTATTTTAGATATAAGGAATAAACAAACAAGGAATAAGCAAACCATGGATAAATCCAAACAACCTTTTCGTAAATCCAAGCGATCTTTTCGTAGGCGTTTACCCCCAATTGGATCGGGGGATCGAATCGATTATAGAAACATGAGTTTAATTAGTCGATTTATTAGTGAACAAGGAAAGATCTTATCTAGACGGACGAATAGGTTGACCTTGAAACAACAACGATTAATTACTATTGCTATAAAACAAGCTCGTATTTTATCTTCGTTACCTTTTCGTAATAATGAGAAACAATTGGAGAGAGTGGAGTCGATCCCTAGAACTACTGGTCCTAGAACCAAAAATAAATAGATATACTCCTCAAAACTCCAATCGTAACTCAAGCTCATATTAATGTTTTGCTCGAAAAAGACTAGAATCCAGATTTGATTCTTGTATTCTAATATTCTAAAAAAGGAAAAATGGGGAAGAAATCTTTTTTTATTGAAAGATGTTCGTTTATTCCTACTACTCAAATCTTAATTTCTTTTTATTCTATCTTCCCGGAGTCCATTCTCCGGGAAATCCTGTTTCAATCATTCTTGTTTCCTGTATAATAGAATCTATTAAGATTCTTTTATTCCTTGATTTGATTTGTATTTTCTTTTTGATTGATGATTTTATTTGAAATAATATCAAAACAATTCTTATTTGATAGGGCTATTTGCGAAAGTATTTTACGATTCAGAAGCAATTGTCTCTTGTACAGATTGTGGATGAATAGGCTATAACTATAGAATAGCCTATCCTCACGAGTTACCGCATTTATCCGAGTGATCCACAAACGACGAAAATCTCTCTTTTTCCTGCTCCTATCTCGATGAGAGGAAACCAAAGCTCTCATTCTTTGTTGAGTAGTCGTTCGAGTAAGTCTTGAATGAGCCCCTATAAAGGTTGATGCAAATAAACGAATCTTTTTTCGACGTCTCCGAGCTGTATATCCTCGTTTAACTCTGGTCATTGAATCAAATGAAACTTTCTTGAATAACTAATTGATTTCTCTTCTTTCAGTCATCCTTTTCCTCCGGTCGATTAATAACAAAACGGATTCTTCCGATATATAAAATATAAATTCCAATGGCTTTTGCGACTATGACCTTCCCGACCACGATTCTTTCTTTCTTCAAGGTATCTCGCCTGGAAATAAGAAATTCGACTGCTACTAAATAAAAAAGAATAGTGGGTTCCCTCGTTTCTATGGCAACTTCTGAAACGGTGAGGTCCTCTCTATACACCGGAGCCTCTTCTTTCATTTCATCGAATTTTCTTGTGAACTTGTATAGTTCACACTCTTTGGCTCTACCCATCCATTTTTCAATTAGAATTCTTTTTTCAATTCTAATTATAAAGTAATAGTCCTTTTCACAAAAAAGCTATCCATACAGTGACGGCATTTAATTATGAAAGTTGGCTAGGTAGCTGACCCTGTTAGTCCGTTTTTTCAAGAATAGGAGCATAACCTTTTTCCTCCGCTTAATGGATAACTATTTGTTACCAATGGAGAATTCCTTCTCATCTCAAACGGAGTGATTGGATTTGCACCAATAGAAACCATAAATTCATAACATAATTAGGTATATGATAGATCTTCATTTTTAGATAATAGTCAATTAAATGGCCGTCTTCCACTCTATCTATCCTAATTCATTGGTAGTGGTCGTTGATACTGGAAAAAATTTTTTCATTTCTTCAAACTCATGATCTGAACTAAACGAGTCGCACATACACCCTAGTACATGTTCCTCGACGCTGAGGACATCCTCGAAGAGCGGGAGATTTCGTGACATTTCTTATTGGCTGTCTTGCGTTTCTAATAAGTTGTTTAATGGTTGGCATGGCGTGTCTATAGAATCTCATTCTAGATAGAATAGAGCGGGTTGGCTTAGATCGATCTTAACCTGATGGTTGATGATTATGAATGATTTCTATTCACACGGAAAATTCGAATTTCTCAATGGATTTCGTATATTTATACGGAATTCCCAGTATTTTCATTTTCGACCGCTACAAGATCAACGATGCCATGAGCTTGGGCTTCTGTTGCTGACATAAAAACATCCCTTTCCATATCTTCGGATATAACCCATAAAGGGTTGCCCGTTCTTTGTACATAAACTTTTGTGAGAGTTTCGCGAAGCTTCAATAGTTCTTCTGCTTCCAGGATAAATTCCCCTGCTTGTGCCTCGTAAAAAGAACTAGCAGGTTGGTGAATCATAACCCTGATGATATTGATATAACATCATGAACGGTTCTTCTATCTATATATCGCACGATTGGGTTAAAGTAAGGGGGAATCAAAATAAAAATAAAAAATAGAATTAAACAACCGTACGGGCATCTTTTGTACATTGCATACGGCTCTGCAATGGAATTGATTTTTTCAATAGAAGAAATTCTATCGAAAAGAATAAATAGAACCCATCCGATCCAAATCGTTAAATGATCCATTTACCACCCTTCCTTTCGTAGTAGTAAAAAAGATACTATGATGGTTCTGTTGCTTTATATATTTATCTCGTTTGTGGTTTAGCAATCCCAAAGTTTCTTTTTGATACGATCCAAGAAGGAGAAAATGATTTTTTCCATTTTTTTTGACTCTTTCTCTCATAACATAAAAATAAGAAAGAGACTTCTGGTGTGGAAGAATAATGGTTTGTGACGCTGAAATTGACTCTTGCTTGTGCTTGACACATAAAATCAAATTGGGAATAACCTTTCTTTCATACTACTATCTCGATACAAAATCTTATGTTAGAAAAAAACAATAATGGTTTGTTCATATCGAACTCGAAGTGCCATGCTATTATTACTTATTCTTTATTTGATTCATATTCGATACAGCGAAGGCATAGTATTCTTTTTTTTCTCAAATAAAAAAACTCATTGGCGCCAAGCGTGAGGGAATGCTAGACGTTTGGTAATTTCTCCTCCGACCAGAATGAAAGATCCCATTGAAGCGGCTAATCCCATACATACTGTATGTACATCCGGTGACACAAATTGCATAGTATCATAAATGGCTATTCCTGGTATTACCCATCCGCCTGGAGAATTTATAAACAAATAAAGATCCCTAGTATCATCTTCTATGCTGAGATATACCATGAGACCGACAAGTTGATTCGAGATCTCGCTATCAACCTCTTGGCCTAAAAAAAGTAATCTTTCTCGATGAAGTCGGTTGATTAGGGCAAAATTGTATCCCTGAGGAACCGTACGTGCACCTTTGGATGCATACGGTTCAAAATAATTGCGAAAAAAAGATCAATGTGTCGATTCCAGTCCTATTTCTTTTTTTTTTTTCACATGAGTTTTGCCCTCCTTCCCCTTCCCTATATTCTATAATGTATAAAATCAAAAAGAATTTTATGAACTTATTGAACTAACTTCTCATTGATGTATTGTTTCATCGAAATTCAAATAACGATGTAATTTTCTTGTTCCTGAATGGGCCCTTTCAATTCTTTTAGGTTCTTGTTCTACTCCGGGGGAAGATTTGCCCGAATTCCATTTGCACATATAGGTCAAATGATTCCAGTACCACTTCTTTTTTTTTTCAATTCGTTTCATACCTTTCCCCAAAATCTTCGATGTATTCATCATACTACTCCATTGGTAGGCAGTTTGAGATTATCCCTATAGTAAGTCTAAGAATAGCCTATGATACAAGTGGTAATCATGTAATCATCATATATTCTACATAATAGATTCTATTATAGTTCTATTATATTATAGTAAGTTATATTATATTCTTTTGAATTACTAATGAATTTCAGAATTTATTAAGAATTCAATGAGATTTCTATTTTATTTTTATATTCTTTATTTAATATTTCTTATTTATATTACTACATTTACACTCCCATTCTATTACTTTCATTTCCAATTTGGTATTCTCTGAACGGAGCCTGGATACTTTATTTTCTCAGTCCAAGTAAACCATCAATTATTTTAATTGATAATATTGATCCCCAATAGGAATTATTGTGCTTCACGCTCCGAATTATTGATGGTTCAATCAATACAATATTGAATATATATATTTATTGGATTGGGCGAAACAGAGAATACTCGATCGGGGGAGATAACGGGGAAATACCATATGACCAATATGTCTGACAAGTCGCACTATACGTCAACCCAAGCTGCATCTTCCTCTCCAGGACTCCGAAAAGGTACTTTTGGAACACCAATGGGCATTAAGATAAAGAAAAAAATGAAGTACTATACTTTACTTTAATATGGAAACGTAACAATGGTTTTATTGTCTTCATCATTTTTTCTCTTTCTTATTTTATATCTTCTTTTTATATCTTATATTCTATATATTATCTAAAATAGAACTGAATATTAGTATTCTTATTCTATTATTATATAGATAGAATTATAGTAATTATAGTATTCTATATTCTAATTTAGAATATGAGTTAGAATATTAGTATATAAATATAGACTGGAAGGTTCATAGAGTAAGACAGAATGAATAAAGAGAAATTGTAACGAACGGGAGATCGGATCAGCCGATTGTTCGAATGATTTCGAATTCTAAAAGAGTATCTATGCATTCTTTTTCCCTAAAAATCCTCCCATTGCGTATTGGTACTTATCGGGTATAGAATAAGATCTGTTTCTCTTTGTTCTTATAAATATAAATAAAGAGAATTGTTCCCTTCTCTTTCTATTCTATTTCATTAAAAATAAAAGAAGGGAATACAAATAAATATTAATCCTTTCCTATACAAAATCTACCGAACAGGTTAAATACATGGTCTAGTCTTTTCCAATGCGATAAAGTTACATAATGTCTATTTCTTTTTCAGAAAGGGGTATTTACATGGGTTTGCCTTGGTATCGTGTTCATACTGTTGTATTGAATGATCCCGGTCGATTACTTTCTGTCCATATAATGCATACAGCTCTAGTTTCTGGTTGGGCCGGCTCGATGGCTCTATATGAATTAGCGGTTTTTGATCCCTCTGACCCTGTTCTTGATCCAATGTGGAGACAAGGCATGTTCGTTATACCCTTCATGACTCGTTTAGGAATAACCAATTCGTGGGGGGGTTGGAGTATCTCGGGAGGAACTATAACGAATCCGGGCATTTGGAGTTATGAAGGCGTGGCAGGGGCACATATTTTGTTCTCTGGCTTGTGCTTCTTGGCAGCTATCTGGCATTGGGTGTATTGGGACCTAGAAATATTCTGTGATGAACGTACGGGAAAACCTTCTTTGGATTTGCCCAAGATCTTTGGAATTCATTTATTTCTTTCAGGAGTCGCTTGTTTTGGCTTTGGTGCATTTCATGTAACAGGCTTATATGGTCCTGGAATATGGGTGTCTGATCCTTATGGACTAACTGGAAAAGTACAATCTGTAAATCCAGCGTGGGGTGCGGAAGGTTTTGATCCTTTTGTTCCGGGGGGAATAGCTTCTCATCATATTGCAGCAGGTACATTGGGCATATTAGCAGGTCTATTCCATCTTAGTGTCCGTCCGCCTCAACGTCTATACAAAGGATTACGCATGGGTAATATTGAAACTGTGCTTTCCAGTAGTATTGCTGCTGTTTTTTTTGCAGCTTTCGTTGTTGCTGGAACTATGTGGTATGGTTCAGCAACTACCCCAATCGAATTATTTGGCCCCACTCGTTATCAGTGGGATCAGGGGTACTTCCAGCAAGAAATATATCGAAGAGTTGGGGCCGGACTAGCCGAAAATCTGAGCTTATCGGAAGCTTGGTCTAAAATTCCCGAAAAATTAGCTTTTTACGATTATATTGGTAATAATCCAGCGAAAGGGGGATTATTCAGAGCAGGCTCAATGGATAACGGGGATGGAATAGCTGTTGGGTGGTTAGGGCACCCCATATTTAGAGATAAAGAAGGGCGCGAACTCTTTGTACGTCGTATGCCTACCTTTTTTGAAACATTTCCGGTAGTTTTGGTAGATGGAGACGGAATTGTGAGGGCCGATGTTCCTTTTAGAAGGGCAGAATCCAAGTATAGTGTTGAACAAGTAGGGGTAACTGTTGAATTCTATGGTGGCGAACTCAATGGAGTCATTTATAGTGATCCTGCTACTGTGAAAAAATATGCTAGACGCGCCCAATTAGGTGAAATTTTTGAATTAGACCGGGCTACTTTGAAATCCGATGGTGTTTTTCGTAGCAGTCCAAGGGGTTGGTTCACTTTTGGGCATGCTACGTTTGCTTTGCTCTTCTTTTTCGGACACATTTGGCACGGCGCCAGAACCTTGTTCAGAGATGTTTTTGCCGGTATTGATCCAGATTTGGATGCTCAAGTGGAATTTGGAGCATTCCAAAAACTTGGAGATCCAACTACAAGGAGACAAGTAGTCTGATACAAAATTCCTTTGCCATCTTTTGCCTCTCTTTTTTTTTTTGATTTTATTCTAGTATTTCTAGTATTTAGAGTATTGAAATTTCTATTTCTATTAGATTTATATATAGTATTTAGCTATTTAGTATTTCAAATTTGTTCATTTCTATAATGAAGCTAGAATTTAGATTTTAGATATTAATTGAATCTATTATCTATTTCATATTTCATATATTCTTATTCTATTTATACATAAAAAGAAGAAGAATATAGAAAGATTAGAAATAGAATAAGAATAATACAATATAAATATAGAATAGAATAGTAATAAGATATGACTATATCTATATATAGTATATATACATACTATATAGATAGTAATAGTTAGTAATAGGAAATCTTTAGTAAATTGTAAATATCAATTGAGAATTTATTTAGTAAATGATCCAAAATGAATAGGTGTGGAAGCTATAATTGTAAACCACGATCGAATCTATGGAAGCATTGGTTTATACATTCCTCTTAGTTTCGACTTTAGGAATCATTTTTTTCGCTATCTTTTTTCGAGAACCACCTAAAGTTCCAACTAAAAAATGAAATGATTTTTCATTATTTCCATTGAAGTAATGAGCCCCCCATATTCATATTGGGGGGCTCATTACTTCAACTAGTCCCCATGTTCTTCGAAGGGATCTCTTAATTTTTGAGAGGGTTGCCCAAAAGCGGTATATAAGGCATACCCAGTAAAGCTTACAAGTAAACCGGATATGGAGATGGCGACTAGGGTTGCTGTTTCCATTTTTTCGATAATTTCAAGATCACAAAGGATCACGATAATGTCGTTTATTTACAACTACAACGGAATGGTATACAAAGTCAACAGATTTCAACCCATGATGAAAGAGGATTTATGGCTACAAAAACCGTTGAGAGTAGTTCTAGATCTGGGCCAAGACGAACTGGCGTAGGGAGTTTATTGAAACCATTGAATTCGGAATATGGAAAAGTAGCTCCAGGGTGGGGGACTACACCACTTATGGGAGTTGCAATGGCTCTATTTGCAATATTTCTATCTATTATTTTAGAAATTTATAATTCATCTGTTTTACTGGATGGAATTTCAATTAATTAGTTCATAAAAACCAGGAAGTCCTAGTTTTTCAATCGAAAAAGATTCTTTTACTTATACTTACTTAATGCTTAAAATACTTAATACTTCAACTTAAGATTACCTAAGACTTGGATTTATAGACCATTCTGGTAGTTCGATCGTGAAATTTATTTGTTTCGATATTTCATTTCCGGAATATGAGCGTGTGACTTGTTATAATCGATCCTATTGATAATACAGAGAACGGACCTGTCATCTCTATCAAGATGATTCTACCTCGTCAGATATTTATTCTAGTCTCTGGAGCACGGACTATATAGAATAGATCAAGAAAAGAAATATTTGAACTATGATTCATACCTATTATTTAGACCTCGCAACCGGATTAAAAAAAATGGAAATAGGTCTTTTATAAATCAAAAAATTTTTTTCTTCATACTTCTTTTGACCGAAAGAAACCTCTTTCTCTAGATTTTGTTGAGTTATTACATTCATTTAAGAAGTGATGATCAAATGGTTTTTACTCAGAAAACCTTTGAGTTTAGCTTTGGCTTTCTTAAATCATCGTGGTTCTAGTATGAATCTGAGGTTTCAATTGATTCATAGGGTCTCAACAAGAGAATTCCTATCAAAAAAAAAAAGAGATAGGGAAGAGAAGATTCAAGAGGCCTGTCACGATTAACATAAAGAAAGATGGACGAGCCAACTTGAGATTTTATTTCTTGGCATTATCATCACAAAGAAGAGATTCCGGATTTTTATTACTTCGTATCTTTGGGTCAAATCGAGTCAAGCGGCTAAGCCACAAGAAGTTTGAAACTCTCTATTCCATATCCGTTGAAACCAGTATTTGTGTGTTTCGGCTTGAGCCGTACGAGATGAAATTCTCATATACGGTTCTCAGAGGGGGAGTCTTTCTTGGGTTACCTATCTCAATAAAGTATATGATTGGTTCGAGGAACGTCTCGAGATTCAAGCGATTGCAGATGATATAACTAGTAAATATGTTCCTCCTCATGTCAACATATTTTATTGTCTAGGGGGGATTACACTTACTTGTTTTTTAGTACAAGTAGCTACGGGTTTTGCTATGACCTTTTACTATCGTCCAACTGTTACAGAGGCTTTTTCCTCTGTTCAATACATAATGACTGAGGCCAACTTTGGTTGGTTAATTCGATCAGTTCATCGATGGTCAGCAAGTATGATGGTTCTAATGATGATCTTGCACGTATTTCGTGTGTATCTTACGGGTGGGTTTAAAAAACCCCGCGAATTAACTTGGGTTACAGGGGTGGTTCTGGCTGTATTGACCGCATCTTTTGGCGTAACTGGTTATTCCTTACCTCGGGACCAAATTGGCTATTGGGCAGTAAAAATTGTAACAGGCGTGCCTGAAGCTATTCCTATAATAGGATCGCCTTTGGTAGAATTATTACGTGGAAGTGCTAGTGTGGGCCAATCCACTTTGACTCGTTTTTATAGTTTACATACTTTTGTATTGCCTCTTCTTACTGCCGTATTTATGTTAATGCATTTTCCAATGATACGTAAGCAAGGTATTTCGGGTCCTTTATAGAGAAGGCAGATCATAGATATTTGTAATTTATCATATCGGGGAGGAACAAGAGTCTTTCATTGCTACAAATATGGATTATTTAAGAATAAGGCATGTTATTTGGATACTTCTATTCAACTCTGAAGTATTGTTTATTTGATACGAATCAAATAGTTGAAGTATATTTTCCTAAAAGAGGATGGATTATGGGAGTGTGTGACTTGAACTATTGATTGGCCCATGCAGATATATGATTTTATCCGCCACATTGGAATTCATAACCCAATGTGTCTCCGCATCCAACCATCACGTCAGTCCCTTTATGTAGCATAGGATAGGCCGGTTCGCTTGAGGAGAATATTTTCTATGATCATACCCGAATCATGTCATGCACGAACAGGCTCCGTAAGATCCCTAGAATAAGTGATGTGGAATGATCCAATGTTCTATTTATTCCACTTTGTTTGATTTTTCTTTTTTTTTTTTTTAGTCATTTTATTCTAATTAATTGATAGTATTAGTATTTCGTATTAATTTGATACTAATCTTAGTAAGTTTTTTATAGTATGTAGATGCATTCATTTCCTCTGCATCGACCCTGATCTATGATACTATCGGAGTGAAATAAGGGATCTAAGGAAGAACAGGGGCTAGACTTTATTAGTAACAAGTAAAAACTTTGTATTTTTGTATGTAATACAATCGAGATGTTGTGGGGATAAATACCAACCAAAAGACATGAGACAATCCAAAAAGCACTTGATCATGATCGAATTTGTAAGCCTACTTGGATATTGAGCATTTCTCCTTGTTGCCAGAACTGAATTCTTTGCAATGAATCGTTGCAACTCGGGGAAATGGAATTTGATAAATCTTTTCTTACATAGAGTCATTCTACATTATATATGTATATATGTAGATATGTATGAAATATAGATCTTCTATGGACCTATTTATGTTCTATGGATCTATTTCTGTGATTCTTTTGATTCTTGCTCGAGCCGGATGATAAAAAATTATCATGTCCGGTTCCTTTGGGGGATGGATCCACAAGGATTCACCTATCCAAATAACAAAGAAACCTGATTTGAATGATCCTGTATTAAGAGCTAAATTGGCTAAAGGGATGGGACATAATTATTATGGAGAACCTGCATGGCCCAATGATCTTTTATATATTTTTCCAGTAGTAATTCTAGGCACTATTGCATGTAATGTGGGCTTAGCAGTTCTAGAGCCGTCAATGATCGGTGAACCGGCGGATCCGTTTGCAACTCCGTTGGAAATATTACCCGAATGGTACTTCTTTCCCGTATTTCAAATACTTCGCACAGTACCCAATAAGTTATTGGGTGTTCTTTTAATGGTTTCAGTACCAATAGGATTATTGACAGTACCTTTTTTGGAGAATGTCAATAAATTCCAAAATCCATTTCGTCGTCCAGTAGCTACAACAGTCTTTTTGATCGGTACCGCAGTAGCCCTTTGGTTAGGTATCGGAGCAACTTTACCTATTGAGAAATCCCTAACTTTAGGTCTTTTTCAAATTGATTAAACCGTTAAATACCACGACATAGGTATCTAAGGAAGATCCCCTTCTGGATCTTCCTTAGATACATCAATCTTATTATGATCTATTCTGCAAATATATGGACCGTGTCGGAGATTAAAAACTCATTCTATTCTTTTTTATTTAGAAAAACTAAAAAATGAAAAAATTCCAATGGATTTAAAATGAAAACTTTTTCTTAGGTAAATCGATTGCAAAATGCTTATGTAGAGTACCCAATATCTGTTTTACATCTTCTATGCGAAAATATTCCATTTTCATAAGATCTTCTTGACTGTAACTCAAAAGGTCCAATAATGTATGTATATTGGACCTTTTGAGACAATTATAGGTCCTGGAAGACAATTCTGATTGGTCAATAAAAATACATGTCAATGGAATTCCTTTTTTGTTTTTCTTGCGATTAGTGAATCTGTCTTGAAAGCAAAAGGGTAGATTCCATCTGTTTTCATTTTCCTCGAAATTCATGTCCTCTTCCTCTGCATGTAGAAAAGGAATCAATAAATCAATCAAATTACGAGAAGCTTCATAAAGTGCTTCTTTAGGAGTTAAACTTCCATTCGTCCATATTTCTAGAAAGAGTATCTCTTGTTTTTCATTCCCATTCCCATAAGAATGAATACTATGATTCGCATTTCGAACAGGCATGGATACAATATCTATAGGATAACTTCCATCGTGAGAGTCGTTTGTGGATTTCATACGATATCCGCGATCTCTCTTGATTTGTAATTCAATACACAAATCAATTGGTTCTGTCAGGTTAGCTATATGCTGTGTCGTGTCAACTATTTCTACAGAAGGCGGTGAGATGATATCTTGAGCTGTTATGTATTTTGGACCCCTGACGCAAATGGATGCGTCCCTAACTCCATAGAGATTACTTCTCAGTACAATCTCTTTCAAATTTATTAAAATCTCATGTACTGATTCTTCAATACCTGCTATCGTAGAATATTCATGCAGCACATTTTCAGATGTTGCACGTGTGATACATGTTCCTTCTATTTCTCCAAGTAAAGCCCTTCGCATGGCAATACCTATGGTATCGGCTTGACCTTTCATAAGCGGGGACAGAACGAAACGACCATAATAAAGACGCTTGCTGTCTACTCTTGATTCAACACATTTCCACTGTAGTGTTCGAGTGGATCCTGCTACTTCTTCTCGAACCATACTATTATTTTTCTTTTATTTATGATTATTGGATCAGATCATTGAATCATTTATTTCTCTTGGAATCTCTTGAATTATTATTTCTACACACGTCTTTTTTTAGGGGGGCGACATCCATTATGCGGCATGGGTGTTACATCACGTACGAAACTTAATAGCATCCCATTTCTACGAATGGCTCGTAATGCCGCATCTCTTCCGAGACCTGGACCCTTTATCATAACTTCTGCTCGTTGCATACCCTGATCCACTAATGTACGAATAGCATTAAATGCTGCGGCTTGAGCAGCATAGGGTGTTCCTTTTCTTGTGCCTCTGAATCCAGAAGTACCTGCGGAAGCCCAAGAAACCACCCGACCTCGTACGTCTGTAACAGTTACAATAGTATTGTTGAAACTCGCTTGAACATGAATAACTCCTTTTGGTATTCTACGTTCATTCTTATTTGAACCAATGCGTGCATTCTTACGTAAACCAATTTTTGCTATAGGTTTTGTCATATTTTATTAGATCATATTCATAAGAATAAAATAAAAAGAAAGAAGAATCATAAATCTACAGAAAGATACGGAGATATCCATTTCATATGAAAACGAATCCATTCTTCTTTCTTTTTACATGTACATGGGTTTTTCTTTTAAAGAGTTCTTGATTTAGAACTTGAGAAGGATTACCCCTGTCTCTGTTTATGTCTCGGATTGGAACAAATGACTATAATTCGCCCTCGCCTACGAATCAAGCGACATTTTTCACAAATTTTACGAACAGAAGCCCTTATTTTCATATTTAGAATTCCTTACCTTCATTCTGAATCTATTTTTTTGGAAACAAAAATCAGTTTATTGCATTTTTGAACTTCGAATTATATCCCTACGAAAAGGATGTTTAAAAGAATGATCTAATCGTTCGAATCTTTTTTGCGAAGTCTATAAATTATACGTCCCCTGGTTGAATCATAACGACTCATTTCTATTTTTACTCTATCTCCGGGTCGTATACGTATAAAACTGCGCCGGATTCTCCCTGAAATATAACCTAGAATTAGATCTTCATTATCTAACCGAACTCGGAACATACCGTTGGGAAGTGATTCAGTAATTAAACCCTCATGAATCAATTTTTGTTCTTTCATTCCAGGGAACCCCCTTTCAGTATCAACTAATAGAGGAAGAGTTCTATAATTCACTTTTCTTCTCTATTTTACAAATAGTAAGTTCGAGAGAAATTTAGGGTATCCGAGGAGAATCACCATATATAACACAAAATTTCTCCTCCAATTTTTTCTAGTCGAGCTTCTCGATCTGTCATTATACCTCGAGAAGTAGAAAGAATTACAATTCCCATTCCACCTAAAATCTTAGGAATTCGTTGATAGTTGGAATAGATTCGTAGACCGGGTCGGCTGATACGCTTTAAAATTATTTTATTCCCTTTCCTAGTCTTTCTATGTCGTAAGGTTGAAACCAAGAAATTTTTTTGACTTTCTTGATGTTTTCGAACGTTTTCAATAAAACCTTCTCGTAAAAGTATTTTCACAATGTTTTTAGTGATATTAGTAGATACTATTTGAACTCTTCCCTTTTGATCCATGTCAGCATTTCTTATAGAAGTTATTATATCGGCAATAATGTCCCTACCCATGACGAACTATAGTTATTGGTGCCTCCTCATTTTGATATAATCAACATGCTTCTTTTTTGTTTTATTTTTTATTGAATTCTTTTTTTTTTTTTTGAAATTATTAAATTCTAAAAAATTATTAGAAATTTAAAGTATATGCATGAGACACAATCTATTAATCAGATCTATTTCAGATATTTGAATATTCTATTCTATCTATATATTCTATATATAGATAGGATATATCCTATTTTCATCTATAATACTTCGGGTGCTAATGAAACTATTTTAGTAAAATTCAACTGTCTCAATTCCCGAGCAATCGCACCAAAAATTCGAGTTCCTTTTGGATTTCCTTCTTGATCAATGATAACCGCTGCATTGTCATCATATCGTATTATCATGCCGTTGTCACGTTTGAGTTCTTTACACGTGCGCACAATTACAGCTCTAATTATTTCTGATCTTTCTAGAGGCATGTTGGGCACTGCTTCTTTTATTACAGCAACAATAACATCGCCGATATGAGCATATCGGTGATTACCAGTTCCTATGATTCGAATACACATCAATTCTTGAGCTCCACTGTTATCCGCTACATTCAAAAGGGTCTGAGGTTGAATCATATCATTCTTATTTGAATCTCTTATTTCAATGCAAGGGATAAGGGAAAAAAGAAATATTGTCTGTCCAGAGATAAAGAAATCCGTGGTTGTTTTTTCATTCTCAATACTCCTTTTACTTTTGTTTACCTATCCTGAAATAACAAATTGAGTTCGTATAGGCATTTTGCATGCAGCTATTTCCATAGCAGCTTTGGCTACAGTTTCTGATACTCCACTCATTTCATAAAGTATTCGGCCCGGTTTAACAACGGATACCCAATATTCGGGGGATCCCTTGCCCGAACCCATACGTGTTTCTGTAGGTCTTACAGTAACAGGTTTGTCGGGAAAGATACGTACCCATATCTTTCCACCACGACGCGCATATCGTGTCATTGCTCTTCGCCCTGCTTCTATTTGTCTAGCTGTGATCCAAGCAGGTTCAAGTGCCTGAAGAGCATATCTGCCAAAACAAATATGATTGCCTCGACAAGATATTCCCTTCATTCTACCTCTATGTTGTTTACGAAATCTGGTTCTTTTGGGGTTATAGTTGATGGTTGTTTCTGAATTCCATCTCTACTGCAGAACCGGACATGAGAGTTTCTTCTCATCCAGCTCCTCGCGAATGAAATGATTCAATAATATTACATATATACATGTATATATGTATTTCATTCTCTATCAAAAGATAGAATATACTAATTCTTTTTGATATTGAATTTGTTACATAAGTAGCTGTATATATAACTAGATAACTAGGCGTGTTTGTTTATATATAATGCTTCTTTCTTTTATCAAGATTTCTAAAGTATTTTACTTTACCTCTATTGAATCACGCCAATAGTCATCCAAGAAATGAAATTCTTAAATGAAATAAAAATAAAGAAAGGGTTCGCGGGCGAATATTGACTCTTTCCTCCTTCATTTGTAGGGTCAATTCATGACCCTTAAGAAGAAATCCATTTTTTCTTGGTTCATTCCGCCATCCTACCCAATGAATCATTAGGATTGATTCGTTTTCAAGAAAATCCTATGTAGTCACAGGTTCCATCGTTCCCATAGCTTCTCCATTAATGCTTAGGCCTGAACTCTGCAATGGAGCTCTCAACAAAATCTGTTATTTGTTTCCGAGTCAGTCTCCTCAGTTTTTATTAACCCGAAGCTCGATTCAATTATTCTCTATTTTCTATTTTTTATATTATCTATTTTTCTATCTTTGATATTTGATATCTTATTATTTATTTATCTATTTCTATCTTATTAGATACATAATAGACTATATTATACATATTGATTAGATTATTTAGATTCTTATTTTAATTTAAATTCTTTTCTTATATTTATTCTATTTTCTTTCTATTTTTTATTTGTATATTTCTTATTATATTGGAATTGTGTATTTTGTATTTTTATTGTATATTGATGTTGATGCTTTATAACACTGCTTTTTTTATGGGGTAATTCTTCATAAACCATACATATGGGAATCATATATCATTGAGATCTTTATTCTCTCTTTCTATCATCCTTCCATTTTTCCACATCCCTTTTTTTTTTCACAATTCATAATCAGATTTATTTTTTATGAAAAGGATTTCAGTTGCTACAACTATATGATCGATTCAGTCATATAGTGACTGTTTCTTGGGATCTCGACAATACGAAGCAATAAGTTGGTTATTAGTTTTGAGTTTCTTTAGTTTTGATAGTTATTAAGTTTATAGTGGGGTCAGCCTGTTTTTTTTTAATCTCAATTCTCAACTCTAAAGAGAAAACTAACGAGTCACACACTGAGCATAGCAATTATACTAAAATATAAATTAAATAAAGGGTAAATCAAATTTTTATTTAACCTTATAGAATTAGAATTGTTCGTTTTTCTTTGATTAAGAAAAAAAAAAAAAATAAAAAGAAGGAAATAGTTTCTAAATCTTTTCTATCGATGAGCAGAATGGCGAGATAAAGAAAGATCCATTATTCTTATTTTCTTATTCTTGGTTTACAAATATCCAAATTTTGATGCCTAAGACTCCATAGATAGTTCTAATTGTATGGGAACAGTGATCAATTTTAGCGCGAATTGTTTGTAAGGGAACCCTGCCTTCTCTGATCCATTCGACACGTGCAATCTCTTTTCCGTCGATACGCCCTGCAATTTGCACTTGAATTCCTTTTGTACCTGTTTGTTCAGTTAATTCAATAGCTTTTTTCATTGCCTTTCGAAATGAGACTCTATTTTTTAATTGTAAAGCTATATATTCTGCAAGAATATTAGGTTGTCCATAAGGCTTTTCAATTCTTGTGATAGCAATGTTGAGTCTCCGGTTTACAGAATGAAACTCTTTTTGTACATTCATCTGTAATTCTTCGACTCCCCGTGTTCGTCCTTCTATTAATAAATTGGGAAATCCAATATAGATTATGACCTGAATCAAATCTATTCTTTTTTTAATTCCTATATGGGCAATTCCTTCGAAACCTGAAGATATTCTCTTATTTTTTTTTACATAGTCCTTAATACAATTCCGTATTCTTTCATCTTCTTGTAGACCCATGGAGAAATTCTTTGGTTTTGCGAACCAAAAAGAATGATGACTTTGAGTTGTTCCAAGTCTAAAACCAAGTGGATTTATTTTTTGTCCCATATTTTTCTATTATTTTTCCATCCATTTTTTTCTAAATAGGAATCTAAATTATATTTCTTTAGATGAATAAAAAATCTCTATTTTTCTTTTAAAAGAATCTTTATATGACAAGTGGTTTTTTTTATCATATAACTACGCCCTCGAGCCCGGGGTCTTAACTTTTTCACAATAGCACCTCTATTGACTTCAGCTTTACTAATAAATAAATCAGCTTCATTCAAACCCATATTATGACTAGCATTTGCTGCTGC